AATGTGGTGCCTGATAAAAGGGTTATCTTGATAGGATAAATCATGTAAATTCTATTTACCCGCATTATGTCCAATAGACTTGAACTATTCCTGAAAGTATCAAAAACTTTTGTGCACCTTACACTAAGACATATTTTAGACAGATAAGCTAATTAAGCTAATGGGTTCATACCCCATTTATAGAGGTTTAAAATCCTCTTCTCTCTAATGATCCAAAACCCTACAAAATTACTATTCCTTTGCACTTTAATTAGAGGTTCAATCATTAGAATTTCGTCAAATTCTTGGTTCGGAGCATGAATTGGTTTAGAAATCAACCTTTTATCCTTTATTCCCCTTATAACCAATTCTTCAAATTTGTTGTCAACCGAAGCTTCGTTAAAATATTTTTTAACTCAGGCCTTAGCCTCCGCAACTTTACTATTTACCGTAGTTTTTGCAGCTTTAATATACTCTTATCCAAACTCCCTAATTTCACCAAATTTATTCTTAAACACTTTGATCAATTCTTCTCTTTTATTAAAAATGGGAGCCGCCCCCTTCCATTTTTGATTTACAGGAGTTATAGAAGGATTAAGTTGAATAAATGGTTTCCTTCTTTTAACATGACAAAAAATTGCCCCTTTAATACTCCTTTCTTACAATCTTTCTCTTAATATATTTACAGTTTTTGTCATCATTTCATCTATTATAATTGGTTCACTAGGGGGATTAAACCAAACTTCCCTACGAAAGATTATAGCCTACTCATCCATTAACCATCTGGGATGATTAACTTCTGCTATAATTATAAGAGAAAGAATTTGAAATACTTATTTTATTACCTATTCATTCTTAACAGCAACTATTATCTTTATATTAAACACATACAAAATTTCCCACTTAAATCAAGCCTTTTCTTTAAATTCTCTTTCACCTGTTATTAAATTTTCTCTATTTTCTTCTCTTCTTTCCCTAGGGGGACTCCCCCCATTTTTAGGATTTATACCAAAATGAATAGTAATTCAAAATCTTACCGAAACTGATATAAAAATTACTGCAGTTATTATAGTAGTAATAACACTATTAACTCTCTTTTATTATCTTCAAGTCAGTTTCAGAGCTTTCACATTAACTTATACCGAAAATTTGTGAAACACTCCAACAACTACTATAAATTTTTCCTTCTACTGAACAATTATCTTAACCTCAATTTCAACCCTTGGATTATTAATCTGTTCAATAATTTTCCACATTTTTTAAGGTTTTAAGTTAACTATAAACTAGTGGCCTTCAAAGCTACCAATAAAGAAGGTTCTTTAAGCCTTAGTAAATTTAATTTTACTCCTTCAGAATTGCAGTCTGATATCATAGTTGACTATAAAGCCGGTATGAGGGGTATAGCCCCATATATAGATTTACAATCTACCGCCTATAATTCAGCCATCTTACCGCGACAATGATTATTTTCAACAAATCATAAGGACATTGGTACACTATACTTCATCTTTGGAGCCTGATCAGGAATAGTGGGAACATCCCTTAGACTTTTAATTCGAGCTGAATTAGGTCAACCTGGTTCCCTTATTGGTGATGATCAAATCTATAACGTTATTGTTACAGCCCACGCCTTCGTAATAATTTTCTTCATGGTTATGCCCATTATAATTGGAGGTTTTGGAAACTGACTTGTACCTTTAATATTAGGAGCTCCTGATATGGCTTTCCCACGAATAAATAATATAAGCTTCTGACTTCTTCCTCCTTCTTTGACCCTATTGTTGGCCAGTAGTTTGGTGGAAAATGGAGCTGGTACCGGATGAACTGTATATCCCCCTCTTTCTGCTAGAATCGCTCATGCCGGAGCCTCTGTCGATATGGCCATTTTCTCCTTACATCTGGCCGGGGTATCCTCAATTTTAGGGGCAGTAAATTTTATCACCACAGTAATTAATATACGTTCTGCAGGAATAACTTTAGATCGTATACCTTTATTTGTTTGAGCAGTTGCCATTACTGCCCTTCTCCTTCTTCTATCTCTACCTGTTCTAGCTGGAGCTATTACTATACTACTAACAGACCGAAACTTAAATACTTCATTTTTCGACCCTGCTGGAGGGGGAGACCCAATTTTATACCAACATTTATTTTGATTCTTTGGTCACCCTGAAGTATACATTTTAATTTTACCAGGATTCGGTTTAATCTCCCACATTATTAGCCAAGAAAGAGGAAAAAAGGAAGCCTTTGGATCCCTAGGAATAATTTATGCTATATTATCCATTGGGTTATTAGGATTTGTAGTTTGAGCTCATCATATGTTTACAGTAGGAATAGACGTTGATACACGAGCCTATTTCACATCTGCCACTATAATTATTGCGGTTCCAACCGGAATTAAAATTTTCAGTTGATTAGCCACTCTTCATGGATCACAACTAAATTATAGCCCAGCACTCCTTTGAGCTCTAGGATTTGTATTCCTTTTCACAATTGGTGGACTTACAGGGGTAGTCCTAGCCAATTCATCTTTAGATATTATTCTTCACGATACATATTACGTAGTAGCACACTTTCATTACGTATTATCTATAGGAGCTGTATTTGCTATTATAGGAGGCTTTATTCAATGATATCCCTTATTTACAGGATTAATAATAAATCCTCATTGATTAAAAATTCAATTTTTAACTATATTTATTGGGGTAAATATAACCTTTTTCCCTCAACATTTTTTAGGTTTAGCAGGAATACCACGACGATATTCAGACTATCCCGACGCATACACTACTTGAAATGTTGTTTCATCTATTGGATCCACAATCTCCTTCGTAGGAGTAATAATACTTATCTTTATCGTTTGAGAAAGCATGGTAACTAATCGAACAGTACTTTTTCCTCTTCAAATAACAAGTTCAATTGAATGATTCCAAAATCTCCCACCTGCAGAACATAGTTACGCTGAACTTCCTATTCTTTCAGGGTTCTAATATGGCAGAATAGTGCAATGGATTTAAGCTCCATATATAAAGGTTGATCCTTTTGTTAGAAAACAAACCAATGGCAACGTGAGCTAACTTAAGTTTTCAAGATAGAGCCTCCCCTTTAATAGAACAACTAATCTTTTTCCATGATCATGCCCTTCTCATTCTTATTATAATTACCACTCTTGTTAGTTATTTAATAACAACTTTATTCTTCAATAATAATATTAATCGCTATCTTCTAGATGGTCAAACCATTGAAGTTATTTGAACAATTTTACCCGCCATCACATTAATCTTTATTGCCCTACCTTCACTTCGATTACTTTATCTTTTAGATGAAGTAAGAAATCCTTCAATTACACTAAAAACCATTGGTCATCAATGATACTGAAGTTATGAATACTCCGACTTTATACAAATTGAATTCGATTCTTATATAACCCCTTACAGAGAAATAACAGAAGGAGGTTTCCGTCTTTTAGATGTTGATAATCGAGCTGTATTGCCTATGAATACTCAAATTCGAGTATTAGTTACTGCCGCAGACGTTCTCCATTCATGAACTGTTCCAGCTTTAGGAGTAAAGGTTGATGGAACTCCAGGACGTTTAAATCAAACTAGCTTTCTATTAAATCGTCCTGGAGTTTACTACGGTCAATGCTCAGAAATTTGTGGAGCAAATCACAGATTTATACCTATTGTAATTGAAAGAGTACCCACTAATATCTTCACTAATTGAATTTTATCTATAAGTCAAGCCTCATCAGATGACTGAAAGCAAGTACTGGTCTCTTAAACCATTTTATAGTAATCTAGCAATTACTTCTGATGAAGAAATTAGTTAATTTATAACCTTAGTATGTCACACTAAAATTATTAGAACCTCTAATATTTCTTAATCCCACAAATAGCCCCTATTAGCTGACTCATATTATTTATTGTCTTCTCTTGTACCTTATTAATGTTTAACTTTATAAACTATTTCTCATTTCTACCTAATCGACCTTCACAACAACAACAAACTCAAATCTCCCAAACTGCTTTAAAGTGAAAATGATAACGAACCTATTTTCAGTCTTTGATCCTTCAACGAGAATCATAAACCTCTCATTAAATTGACTAAGAACTTTCTTAGGGTTAATCCTTATCCCCTCAATCTACTGATTTATACCCTCCCGGTATAATCTAATTTGAAATAAAATTTTACTAACCTTACACGGAGAATTTAAGACCCTTTTAGGTCCTCAAAGACATTTAGGAAGAACCTTTATCTTTATTTCTCTGTTCTCCTTAATTCTTTTCAATAATTTCTTAGGTTTATTCCCCTATGTATTTACAAGAACTAGCCACTTAACTCTCACGCTATCTTTAGCCTTACCATTATGACTCAGATTCATAGTTTATGGATGAATCAATCACACACAACATATGTTTGCCCACTTAGTGCCTCAAGGAACACCTCCCGTCTTAATACCCTTTATAGTATGTATTGAAACGATCAGAAACATTATTCGTCCAGGAACCTTGGCAGTTCGACTAGCCGCAAATATAATTGCCGGACATTTATTATTAACCTTACTAGGGAATACAGGACCCTCCTTAACTTATTCCATTTTATTACTATTATTAATTGCTCAGATCGCTTTATTAGTCCTAGAATCTGCTGTAGCAATTATTCAATCTTATGTATTTGCCGTCCTAAGAACCCTTTATGCTAGTGAGGTAAATTAACTTATGTCAACACACGCCAATCACCCCTATCATCTAGTTGATCAAAGTCCATGACCTTTGACTGGTGCAATCGGAGCCTTAGTTACCGTTTCAGGCTTAGTCAAATGATTCCATCACTATGATATATCTCTCCTATCTTTAGGTTTATTAATTACTACTTTAACAATAATTCAGTGATGACGAGATATCACACGAGAAGGAACCTTTCAAGGTTTACACACCTTACCCGTCACCTTAGGTCTACGATGAGGGATAATTTTATTCATTACATCAGAAGTATTCTTTTTTATTAGATTTTTCTGGGCCTTCTTCCATAGAAGCCTAGCGCCAACTGGTGAATTAGGGGCCATTTGACCTCCTATAGGAATTACACCATTTAATCCCCTTCAAATTCCACTTTTAAATACAGCAATTCTTTTGGCTTCAGGGATTACAGTAACTTGAGCCCACCACAGTTTGATGGAAAATCTACACACCCAAACCCTACAAGGATTATTCTTCACAGTTATTTTAGGGATTTACTTCTCTATACTTCAAGCTTATGAATATATTGAAGCCCCTTTTACTATTTCAGACGCAGTATACGGATCCACCTTTTTCGTAGCTACGGGATTCCATGGATTACATGTACTTATTGGAACAACATTCCTTCTCGTTTGTTTATTACGTCATATGCAATGCCATTTCTCTTCTAATCATCATTTTGGATTCGAAGCAGCTGCTTGATACTGACACTTCGTCGATGTTGTTTGACTCTTCCTTTACATCTCAATTTATTGATGAGGTAGATAATTTATTTAGTATATATGTATAGCTGACTTCCAATCAGAAGGCCTGAAATCTCAATTCAGAATAAATAATCTTTCTTATATTAACATCCTCCTTAATTATTTTAGGTATTTGTCTCATTGTAATAATTCTAGCCTCAATTTTATCAAAAAAATCTATCATTGATCGAGAAAAAAGATCCCCCTTTGAATGCGGATTTGACCCAAAAAGATCATCCCGACTTCCATTTTCTCTTCGATTTTTCTTAATTGCCGTAATTTTTCTAATTTTCGATGTAGAAATTGCTCTCCTTTTACCACTCATTTTAATTTTACCAATATCCAACCTAAAGATTTGATTCTCAGTTGGTGCATTTTTTTTAATCATTCTTCTAATTGGTCTATACCATGAATGAAATCAAGGTGCTCTACAATGAGCAGACTAGGGACTGTAGTTAAGTATAACATTTGGTTTGCATCCAAAAAGTATTGATTAATCAATCTGTCTTAAGGAAGAAGCGACACATTTGCATTCAGTTTCGACCTGACTCTAGATATTTAATTATCCTTCCTTTTAATTGAAGCCAAATAGAGGCGTATCACTGTTAATGATATCATTGAATACCTATTCCAATTAAGGAAATGTGAAATTCAAGAAGAAGCTGCTAACTTCTCTCTTTAGCGGTTAAATTCCGTTAACATTTCTATTTATATAGTTTAATATAAAACATTACATTTTCACTGTAAAAATAAAGATTTTATCTTTTATAATTAATACTTAAAGGTTAATCAACCTCTTTAACAGCTTCAATGTTACGCTCTTAATATAAGCTATTTAAGTACACAAACGCTAACATCAGCAAGATAATAACTCATAAAAAAAACCCAACTAAATAAGTTTTTAAATCATTATTTTGCCAACCTTGATTAAAACGTGATCATCGAGTAAAAACAGAAAAAAAGCCCTGACCTCCACAATATTCTCTTCATCCTTGGTCAAAAGATTTAACAGCATGACCTCCTAATCGTAAAGGACCTCTTACCACACCATATGTTGAAATAAACGGTATGAACCATATTGAACCCAAAAATCTTGTAAAAAAATGGAACTTTATACTTTGCAATTCAAAATTCAAAGCAAACTTTGCCAATTCATATCCTACTCACCCTCCTAAAATTCTTACAGTTAGGGCCAAAGTCTTTAAAAAAATAGGTAAACAGATCATTGAAGGAGTTGGAAATAAAATCCATCTTAACACTCTACCTCCAAATACAGCTGCAATTGTTAAGCCCAACATACCACGCAACATAATTCATCCTTCATCATTTAAAGGATGGAGAGAACTTCTATTAAAATGACCTCTTATTGAATAATAAACCAATCGAAAAGAATAACAAACCGTTAAACCAGTGGAAAAATAATACAAAATAAATCTTAGATTATTAACATAACTTAAAGACACTAATTCTAAAATTAAATCCTTTGAATAAAAACCAGCCAAAAAGGGCATTCCACATAAAGCTAAATTAGAAAGATTAAAACATGCCGCAGTTAATGGTATCTGACTTACTAGACCCCCTATAAATCGAATATCCTGAGAATCCTTTATATTGTGAATCACAGCACCAGCACATATAAACAATAAAGCCTTAAATAAAGCATGAGTTAACAAATGAAAAAATGCCAAAACAGGAAATCCTATCGCCAAAATTCTTATTATTAAACCCAACTGACTTAATGTAGATAATGCAATAATCTTCTTCAAATCAAATTCAAAATTAGCTCCTAAACCTGCCATAAACATAGTTAAACCACCAATTAATAAAAGAAATCTCCCTAACCAGTTTCCAGCTAACAGAACATTAAAACGAATCAATAAATAAACACCAGCAGTTACTAATGTAGAAGAATGAACTAAAGCAGAAACAGGTGTTGGAGCCGCCATAGCAGCAGGTAGTCAAGAAGAAAAAGGAATCTGAGCTCTTTTAGTTATAGCCGCCAAAACCACTAAGACTCCAATCACTCTTATAGCCAATCTTCCCTTTCTTACCTCTAAATAATAAATATAATTTCAACTCCCAAAGTTTATTATTCACGCAATAGCTAATAATAAAGCCACATCACCAATACGATTAGACAAAGCTGTCAATATACCAGCATTATAAGACTTAACATTCTGGTAATAAATCACTAATAGATAAGAGACTAGACCCAACCCATCTCAACCTAATAAAATTCTAATTAAGTTAGGACTAATAATCAAAAACATTATAGACAACACAAACATTAAAACAAGAAAAATAAAACGATTAATATTTAAATCACCCCCCATATATTCTTGTCTGTAAAAAATTACCAAAGATGAAATAAACAAAACAAAACCCATAAAGATTAAAGACATTCAATCAAATAAAAAAGTTATTACAATTCTAGATGAATTTAACGTCACCACCTCCCACTCAATAAAGTACACCAAGTCCTGACTAATAAAATAAAACCCTGTTCAAACCAAAATTACAGCAATTGTAAACAAAAAAACAAAACTTATTAAACAAATTGATAAAGATTTTAACATGACCTAAGACAAGCTCATTCCTGTTTCCTTGACGCCACAAGTCAAAATTTTTAATAAACTACTTAAGTCTAAACCCATAAAATTCAAGGCTCACTTTTTAAAATTAATATATTTAGAGGAATCCAATGTAAAAATAACAACTGATATTCTCGTACATACCCCATTGCACAAGCATATCCTCCTGAATAAATCTTACCATGTTGACTATATGAATATAAATAAAGAGTATAAGCCGCTCTAAAGAAAGATAAAAATGCCAACATAATTATCGTAACTCAAGTTCAACCCACCATTCTATTTAACAAACTAATTTCTCTTAATAAATTCAACGAAGGAGGAGCTGCCATATTACAAGATCTAAGTAAAAACCATCATAAAGTCATTCTAGGCATAAAATTTATTAACCCTCGATTAATTAACAATCTACGACTACCCATACGTTCATAAGAAATATTAGCCAAACAAAATAATCCAGAGGAGCATAATCCATGCGCAAGCATTAATATTAAAGATCCGCAAAATCCTCAATAAGTCAAAGTTATTAAACCCCCTAACACAATACCCATATGAGCAACTGAAGAATATGCAATTAAAGCCTTCAGATCAGTTTGGCGCAAACAAATTAATCTCACAAGAACACCTCCTACTAATCTAATACCAACTCAGATATAATTAAATATTAAACCAGACAAAGTCAATATACCAAAAACACGTAATAAACCATAACCTCCTAATTTCAACAAAACACCAGCCAAAATCATCGATCCAGAAACAGGAGCTTCAACATGAGCCTTAGGAAGTCATAGATGAACCAAAAACATAGGCATCTTTACCAAAAACGCCAGAATTAAAGCTAAATAACAAATAACATTTGATAAATCCGCACGACCGCATAAAGGAAAAAAAAAAGAATTTTGAATATCCCCAACATAAAACACCCCAATTAATAAAGGCAAGGAAGCTAATAAAGTATAAAATAATAAATAAACACCCGCTTGTAAACGCTCAGGTTGATAACCCCATCCTAAAATTAAAAATAATGTAGGAATAAGACTTCTTTCAAAAAAAACATAAAATATAAATAAATTTATTGAACTAAAAGTACAATATAATAAACCCAGCAACATTAAAATTAAAAACAAAAATAATATTTCATAATTGCCAGATCGATAAGTCGATTCACTTGCCGTAATTATTAAAACACAAATCCAAAAACTCAATAAAATTAATCTATAAGACAAAACATCACACCCTATAAAATATGTCAAGTTTATAAAAAAAGATCCCGACATATTTATTAACATAAAAGCAAAAGTTATTAAAAACAAAATACACTGAACCATTCATCAACCTTGATTAATAAAACAAAGAGGGATCAAAAACAATAAAGAAATTAACAACTTTAACATTGTAAAACTCTAAAGGACTGAAAATAATCATTCCCATGTGTCCGAATTATCGAAACCAAAATAGATAAACCCAACGCCCCTTCACAAACGGAAAAAGTCAAAAACACTATACTAAAATACAATTCACATCTTATTAAATTCAAATACATAAATAAAAATATAAATAATCTCAACACCATAAATTCTAATCTTAAAAGAGTTAACAACAAATGCTTACGTTTAGAAGAAAACACTCAACCTCCACAAACAAATAAAAATAGGGGGAAAATCCAACTTATAATTATTAACATTAGTTTTAGTAGTTTAAAATAAAACTTTGGTCTTGTAAATCAAAAATAAGATTTTCAGTCTTCTAAAACTTTCAGAGAAAGAGATTACTCTCTATCATTAATCCCCAAAACTAATATTTTAATAAACTATTCTCTGTATTTATAATCTTATTTTACTCGCCTCAAGATCAATTTTAGCCCTAGTATTTACCCAAATAAGACACCCACTAGCCATAGGACTAATACTTCTTTTACAAACCCTAATTGTATGCTTAATCACAGGCACATTAACACAAAGATTTTGATTCTCATACATTTTATTCCTAGTATTTCTTGGGGGACTTCTAGTTTTATTTATTTACGTTACCAGTTTGGCTTCAAATGAGATATTCACTTTATCCACAACTACATTATTAATCTGCACTATAGCCTTTTCAATTGTTAGAGTTATCATAATTATAACGGACTCATACCTCATCAATCATCTAACAGAAAGCATTGATAATCAAAACCTTTCAATAACCTGATTACAAGAAAATTCCATTTCTTTAATAAAACTATATAACCACCCAACTAGAATAATTACCTTAATACTTGTTTTATATTTATTCCTAACCCTTATCGCAGTTGTAAAAATTACAAAAATCTTCCACGGACCTCTACGTTCCAAAAACTAATGAATAAACCTATACGTACCAGTCATCCCTTATTCAAAATTGCTAATCACGCCCTTGTAGACCTTCCTGCCCCTATTAATATTTCTGCATGATGAAATTTTGGCTCCCTCCTAGGGCTATGCCTAGTTATTCAAATTGCTACTGGATTATTTCTTGCTATACATTTCTCCGCACACATTGATTTAGCCTTTAATAGAGTAGCCCACATCTGTCGGGACGTAAATTACGGTTGATTATTACGAACACTGCATGCCAATGGTGCATCATTTTTCTTTATTTGCCTATACTTACATACTGGACGAGGTATCTATTACGGTTCATACCTATTCCTCCACACTTGAATAATTGGGGTTCTTATTCTGTTCCTAGTTATAGGAACAGCTTTTATAGGCTATGTTCTCCCATGAGGTCAAATATCTTTTTGAGGAGCTACAGTTATTACTAACCTCTTATCCGCTATTCCATATCTAGGAATTGATTTAGTTCAATGGGTATGAGGAGGCTTTGCTGTAGACAACGCTACCCTAACTCGATTCTTCACCTTCCATTTCGTTTTACCGTTTATTGTAGCCGCAATAGTACTTATCCATCTTCTTTTTCTTCATCAAACAGGATCAAATAACCCTCTCGGATTAAATAGAAACATCGACAAAATCCCCTTCCACCCCTATTTCTCATTCAAAGACATTGTAGGATTTATTGTAATAATTATAATATTAACAATTTTAACCCTTCTAGAACCCTATCTCCTTGGAGATCCTGATAATTTCACACCAGCCAACCCCCTTGTTACTCCAGTCCACATTCAACCCGAATGATATTTCCTTTTTGCCTACGCCATCTTACGATCAATCCCTAATAAATTAGGTGGAGTAATCGCCTTAGTTTTATCAATCGCTATTTTATTTATTTTACCTTTTTCAAGAAAAAGCAAGTTTCGAAGATTACAATTTTACCCAGTTAATCAGATCCTTTTCTGAAATCTATTGGTAATTGTTATCTTACTAACTTGAATTGGTGCTCGTCCAGTTGAAGACCCTTACATCCTAGTAGGACAAATTCTTACAATTCTTTATTTCTCTTACTATATTATTAACCCCCTAATTTTCATTCTATGAGACAAAATTCTAGATTAGTTAATTAGCTTATTGAAAGCATATGTTTTGAAAGCATAGTACAGAAGTTTAACTCTTCTATTAACTTTACTAAAAACTATTCACTAAATAATAAAAGACATTAAAAGAACCCTAAATCCCATAAATATAATTAAATAATTTAATGACAAAGGCAAATAACTTTTTCAAGCCAAATACATAAGCTTATCGTAACGAAAACGAGGAAGAGTACCCCGAACCCAAATAAATGAAAATGCCATAAATGCCAATTTAATGAAAAATAACCAAACAAATACATCACAACCTAAAAATAAAGCTCTAAACAACATACTCATAAATAAAATTCTAGCATACTCCCCAAGAAAAATCAAAGCAAAACCTCCTCTTCTATATTCCACATTAAACCCTGAAACCAACTCCGATTCACCTTCCGCAAAATCAAAAGGCGTTCGATTAGTTTCTGCTAAACAAGACGCAAACCATCTTAATGCCAAAGGAAAAGTTAAAATTAACAACCATAAGTACTCCTGATACTTTCTTAAATCAACCATACAATAACCATTAATTAAAAAAACAAAAGACAATAAAATTAAAGCCAATCTTACTTCATAGGAAATTGTCTGAGCAACACCACGCAATCCTCCCAATAAAGCATAATTAGAATTAGAAGATCAACCAGCAATTATAACAGTATAAACACCAAGTCTTGTACAGCACAAAAAAAACAACAAACCCAAAGCAAATATATATATTCCAGTTAAATAAGGTATAACCATCCAAACCAATAAAGCCAAAAATAATCTAAAAATAGGTGAGAAATAATAAGGTAAATAATTAGAACTAACAGGATAGGCTTGCTCCTTAGTGAACAACTTAATCGCATCTCTAAAAGGTTGGGGAATTCCCACAAAACCTACCTTGTTAGGTCCCTTACGAATTTGAATATAACCTAAAACCTTACGTTCCAATAAAGTTAAAAATGCCACCCCTACCAAAACACAAATAATTAAAATTAAACTCCCAATAAAAGGTAAAACAAACTCATATTTAAACAAGTTCTACCTGTAAAACTAAACTTTACATATGAGGATTCTAAATCCACTGCACTTATCTGCCAAAATAGACTACATTACTGCTATTAATCATAAATTATAAAATATAATTCTAATGTCTGGTCCTTTCGTACTAAAACATTATTTTTGCATTTAAGGATAGAAACCGACCTGGCTCACGCCGGTCTGAACTCAGATCATGTAAGGATTTAAAGGTCGAACAGACCTAAAAATTTGAACACCTGCACCCAAATTTCACCTTAATCCAACATCGAGGTCGCAACCCTTTTTGTCGATAAGAACTCTCAAAAAAGATTACGCTGTTATCCCTAAGGTAACTTAGTCTTATAATCACTATTAATGGATCAATAATTCAAAAATCAATGTTAATCTTATAAAAAGAGTTTTTTTTATCTTCCTATCACCCCAATAAAATACTAACAACTATTAAATAAATTAAATCTACTAAATCTACTTAAAAATAATTAACATAAAGATCTATAGGGTCTTCTCGTCCTTCAAATTCATTTAAGCCTTTTCACTCAAAAGTTAAATTCTAATCCCATTTATAATGAGACAGTCAGTGCCTCGTCCAACCATTCATTCCAGCCTTCAATTAAAAGACTAATGATTATGCTACCTTTGCACGGTCAAAATACCGCGGCCCTTTAAAATCTTCAGTGGGCAGGTCAGACCTCAAATTATTAACTTCAAGAGGACATGTTTTTGTTAAACAGGCGAACACTAATTTGCCTAGTTCCTTATTATAAACTTACTCTAATAAAAATAATATACAAATACATTATACTAATTTAATCATTATTTCTCATATTAAATAATTACAAATAAAATTTTAATAAAATAACTAAATAATAAACAAAATCATATTAACAAAAAATAAGTTATAACACCCTCTCAATTATGGCTACTTTCAAGCCTAAATAAAATAATTTATAAAAAAAATTTTAGCTTTCAATCCGAAGCTCATCCCCCGAACTCTTATTATCTTATCATTTTAACTAAAATCAAATTTAGTTAAAACATAAAATAACTGAATTAAATTCATTTCTTAAAAAACCAGATATCTTGGAGAACGAATAACATTTCATTCCTAATTTAATTTTTTTGATTATTATTCCACATAAACCAACAATTTTAAATTAGCTCTCTCCAAATCGGGATAATTTAAAATCCTTAAAATATTTTTAATCAACCCTGATACACAAGGTACTATAAACAAAATATACTTTTATTAAACTTAATTTTCTTATATTTCAAATACTCCTTCACAGTACATAAACCTCTATAACTCACCTAATTATTTCTTTATCCAATACTCAAACTACTTATTCAACATTAAAAATGTTTTTATTAAATAAACCAAAAATTTTACCCATTAATTAATTAAAGTTAACTTATCATTTATCAAAATAAACTGAATTGCACAGATAACTTCTCAGTGTAAATGAAACGCTTAACTAACCAAGCTCTATTTTGTAAACTTTCCAGATGCACCTTCCGGTACATCTACTATGTTACGACTTATCTCGCCTTAAATAACGAGAGCGACGGGCGATGTGTGCATGCTTTAGAGCTACAATCATTTTAGCTTAATTTTAAAAATTACCATCAAATCCACCTTCCAACAACTCATTCAAATTATTATTCGTAATTAATTTATTAATTGTAACTCACCTCCACTTAATTATTAGCTGCACCTTGACCTGACATCTCATTTAATAAAAATTTTAAGAAAATTTATCCCCTTAAAGGACATTCTGACGACGGCGGTATACAAACTGACACTACAAAACTAAGTAAGATAAAACGTGGAATATCGATTACGGGGCAAGTTCCTCTGAAAAGACTAAAGCACCGCCAAATTCTTTGAGTTTCAAGAACATATCTAGTACTACTCTGACCTTATAAATTTTACATTTAAAATAATAGGGTATCTAATCCTAGTTTAAACCTTAAATTTCACAGCCTCAACATCCTCAAAAAGAAATATAAAACAAATTTAAAATTTCACTTAACAAAACTTCATTTATTAATTCAACATTATTAATCTAACTACTAATCAATAACCATTAATTTGTATCCTTCGTATAACCGCGGCAGCTGGCACGACTTTTGCCGATACTAATAAATTTACTAAATCTAAATCTCTTTAATTTATAATACTAAACACTGCGATTCTTTAACAATTAAATTCGCCATTAAGGCAACATCTCATCCTCTCACTAAAATTTATATGTAAAACAAACTTAACACTAATTCACAAGTAAGAATAAAACTTTAAGTTCTTCTGTTAATAAATTTTATGTTTATTACAAATAAGTTAGAAATAAACATAAATCTAAAAAATATAAAAATAAATAAATTTATATATTAACCAATTTAAACTTAATGAATAGATATTAGTAACACAATCCTCATTTAAACTTTTAATCACTCGCCCCAGTGATTATATAAAATTCTTCACCTTACATAATTGTAGTACCAATTAGTTAAATAATATTTAATAATAACAATTAATTTATTACTCGCCCCAGTAATAAATAATCATATTATTAAATACTAATCTCATTAATCATACTAAAATTAAATAATTTTTAAGCTACCAATCTTATATTTTCAGCAAAATTAATTGAATATGGTCTATAATATTAACATACTAACCTATTTAGTTTAAAGTTATTGGACACTGACCATTTGATTAATTATTATAATTAACAATCCTCATTTTTTTTTATCCTCAAAATGAGGATTGTTAATCCAATTAATTTAATTAAATATAACTTGGATTATTTTATACTATTAATACATAAATCAATTATTGATTTCGAGTATATTAAATTCTTATTATAATATAATTCATATTATATATTAAGTATAATATTAAATTCTTATATATATATAATTAATATTATATAATAAATTTATTTATATTAATATAATATATTATATAATATTTAATTTATATATAATAATTTAATTATATAATATGTATTTATTAATAATTCCATTATTTATATATATATAAGAATTTAATAATGAATAGATTAACCCTTTTTGCCTTTATTCTATAATCATAATAGGTTTATAGGTAACTCTCGTATTTAATATAAGTTCTTATTATACACGGAAATTTTTTAACAAATATTGCAAATACTAATGGGTTTGCTTTGTAGTTAATTTTGCCTAAACTGCAGATTTTTAAAAAAATGGCAAAAAAATCTGCAGTTTAGGCAAAATTAACTACAAAGGCCCGAAAACAAGAACCAAAATTTACTGCACCATTCACATTAACTTTTCATATAAATACACA